TTGAACGTTAGGATTACCGGAGAGGCTAGGCCGGCTAAACACCCTATCCTCGCTCTAATGAATAAGCGGGATAGCCACTAACTCACCTCTGCTAATACCGGTCCTAGGAAGCAAGTATATAGCCTAAGGAGCTAAGAAGGACTAGTCTTTCTTGCTCTTTTGACTTAGTCCGTTGCTTATCAACTCTTTTAGTCGGTTTAGCAACAAAAGAATGACTAGGAAGTCCAGGCAACTACCCGAGTTCAGGGTCTGTTGGTTTAGAAGTTCTATATTGAAGTTTCGTAGTGAGATATTGAAGTTAGGTAGTGCTCCTTCTCGAATACCAGACTGAGAGTGGGAGATTTCCATCCTTTCAATCTTTTGCATCGTGTGGTGAAGGGAAGCCCAGTTATTAGTAGCAAAAAGAGAAAGATGAAGGGCTTCGCTCCCAGGTTGATGGATCAAGAAATGAATGAAAGGTTGGAAGATCCTGCCCAGGGGGAGAAGTCTCAATGGGATGCATTTGCAGAGAGAAATAGAGATGCCGCTGCTACCAAAGGTGCACCCCGACAAAGCTACACTGCCTGAGGAATCATCCCATTTTCTCATATGAAGTCTATCAGCGGTGCTATTTACTATTCTTTCTAGTTCTGACTTGGGAAGCTGATCTCGATCTCAAGAGAAGCGTGACGATCATTCAAAAGGAGAAGGATCGGACAAAAGAAGGTGGTGACGACGGCCCGAGGATGGGATTCTGACCTCCAGGAGTGGTGACTTTGAGAGGTAGAGAGATTGGAAGCCTAAGCAGAGATCTTTCTTCCAATTCTTGGTCTTGCAGGTTGGTGACCGATCAATCACTCTCTACGACCGGATCCAGTCTGAGAGATGAGCTAGCTTTCTTTCGGGTGTGAGTGGAGCAAAATGAGTGTGAATGAAGGCTTTGATTGCTTTGATGGAAAGAGTAGCACTCCCGATCAATCGAGATCCGGGGGAAAGAAATCCATATCCTTCTAATAGTAGCGGACTGCGAAGTTGAAAAGAGAAGGGGAACCAGAAATCTTGATCCATGGTCCCCCGGCTTGAAGTTGAAGCAGACGTCCAGAGGTGCCTTTCTTGATGGAATGAAAGAAATGCCGGCCTATAATTCCTGGTCATGAAGTGGAAAAGAAAGAAGTAGCATGGAAAGGAGGTGCGCTGGAAGTGGAAAGATTTTTGATTTCAAAATTTCGTATTAAGATGGATTTGATTTCAAGCCTTCTCTTTTCTTTGCTTTACAGAATTTCTTTTTCTATCTATCAGTGAAGACTGAATTTAGGATTTGGCAATTATTGATGGAATTCCTGCCTTCTTTCTTGAAGTGACAGAATTCTTTATTTATTTCAGGAATTTCTTTCAGATATGATGGAATTGATATCGCCGTGAAATCTTTCTTTTTTTATTGCTTGCTTTCTTCTGACTCCTTACGTATACTTCACTCGTTGGGTTCGGCTGTCAGTTTCAAATCTTGAACCAGAATTGATCGATAGAAGTGCTTAAGCTGGAGGTGGAAGCATGAGTTCAGAGTTAGCATCGAAGGATGAAAAAAGACCCCCGGTTGAAGTGCCATCAAATCCAAAGGGCACATGTAGCCATGCCATGAAATACAAAGGGCTAGCCAACAAATGATAAGAAGGGCACGCACGTGAAGCAAGGGGATGGAGGGCAGCCGTCCGGCGATTGAGGACCGCACATATCAAAGATAAAGAATATGAAAACCGAGACTATTTAAGTCGAACTCGGATATACTGACCGGGAGGCCGAGTTGAAAGTAAGGCTTTAAGCGAATTAAGATAGACAATACAATAGATGCTATCTAACTAAGATTTGCAGTCTTAAGCTAATCAGTATTGGTAAGACGGGTACGTAGAAAGAGAGGTTTTCTAGTCTTTTAATTGAATATAGGGGGCAGGGGAATATAGTAAGAAAGAAAGAGAAAAAGGATAGAAGTCTTACAGGAATTCGATCCAGCCCCCGTTTGAGCATCTCCCTAGCCTACCTACTTTCGAAGCTATCCTTTTGTCTCTCTATCCTTGCTAACGAGAACCTGTGAGACGGCTAGTATACAAGAGTATTCACCACTAATATCTCAGGCACGGTTGTGCGAGATGCGTGAATCGCAATGCTAGTCGTAAGAGATCATTTCTAGTTTAGCAAGGAGAAGGAAGCAACCGGAGAGAGCTTCGTTTAAGGACAGGAACGAGCGTAGACAGAGGAGAGAGTTAGAGTGACTCGTTAAAGACAAGAGAAGAAGCAGTCAACGGTTACCAGTTCCGTTAGCCGATTAGCAAGCGGTACTCGAGGAACAGGCTTAGTCAGAGATTCAAAGAGTTGGGTTAGCGATCCTCCTTAACAGAGTCGGGAAAGGGGTAGATAAACAGAGTCGGGGTCATAGTACTGAGCCGGTTTAGTTAGACCTTACCTTTCATTTCATCTTTGTCTTTTAGCTAATGGTAATAGTTTCAAAGATAGACGTGTCACATAATCACATAAATAAGGAAAGAAAGTGAGTGAAGGAGTGACTATCGGGGATAGGCACGACTAAACAGACTCAAATGCATAAGTATACTTTAAGGAGTTCCTATGGAAAGACAATAAGGCGTCAACAGTGCCGTCTAGCGCCTTTTAGGCTTAGTCACGTCTCCCCAGATAAGGAAGCAAAGCCATAGCACGAGAGAGAAGGCGTTCCTTCGCCGTTTTATTTCGAGGAAGCGCTCAAGTCGAGACTCTTATATGTCAATAGAGAAAGCAGATTCAGAAAGAAAGCGAGTCATTTTAGTCTGTAATCTTGTAAAAGAGGGTTTCAACTAGACTACGGGTTGTTATTCTAGTAGACATAACCCGAAAGCCGCGCAAACCAGATCACTCTATACTTTTTACACCCCCTAAGCCGATATTATCTACGGGTTTACTGGATTGACTTCGCTATCCTAACGATCAGTATAAGCCTCCGTTCGTACATAAAGGCCAAAACCGCATACCTTCTCTGACTATAACTAATACCAATGCACCACTGCCGGTTATGACTCAAATCAAAGCATCCCCATTGATGTTTAGGGAAAACCCTATTATCGAAGAGAAAAGTCTCCCTATCAACGAGAATTCTGGCAAAAGTCTGGAAGAATTACTTCAGTCAAAGGAGGGTCTCAAGATCCTCAAAGATGTAGTTCATAGGGAAGGAACCTCAACAATGAAACTAGGATTCAATGGCTTTCCTTATTATTACCATTATAATGAAGAGAATGAAATGAATTTGTTCCCATTTATCCATTCGTATCCTATCACACCTAAGGTTATCAATAAACTGACTTATCTATGGAAGTCATTTAAAATGAGTCAATACCATCTACCAGCCTCTTCATCAATAGCTTCAACATTATTGAATGTAAATAACCATCTTGGTATCAATACCAGCTGCAGTCCTGTTTTAGGTAGAATGGTAGGATCTTCATTCAAGGGCAAGACTATAGCATTGTTCAAAGGTAAGACTAGAGCCTTGGTCGAAGCTTTATCCTTTTATGAAGGTGAATATACGAGGATATTGGTATTAGTAACCTTAGGTGTTAGTTGTACAGTATGGTACGCGGTTTCTCCCGGTGTAGAAGGTATGCTCTTTCCTAATGAACTCTTCCCTGAGGACGCAGAACACTCAAAGTTCCTCAAAGATTCGTTTGTGCATCCTAAATTTCAGAAATTGTATTTATTTAATAGAAAGGATATTGTGAATCATGTTTTAATGGCCTTTGATACTGTATATCCATTCAATATAATCGGTCTCCCTAAACCAACTGATCCTGTTGGTGTCACAGTTAATGAGATTGTCACTACCTCAATCTCAGAAGGTGCTAGTACTTCAGATGCTATAGGTGCAGCTATCAGTACATTAGATGCTAGCAGTAGTGCCAGTACATCAGATGCTAGCGGAGGTACCTCTCAAATAGGTGGGGATAGTATAAACAACCCCAACCTAAAATGCGCTGTAAGCCTAGGTTTAATGATAGCAGTGTTTGTTGCCACCAATGTGATTGTTAAGGAAGGCCCTAAACTAATAGAAATGACTATATAAAATGATGATAATGATTAACAAAATAATAAGTAGGGTGTATTCAATGTTTCGTAGATATTCAATGTTTCGTAGATATTCTTCGACTGATATATATCATTCTGATGGTTTTCTATTAGAACAAATAGAGAATGCTTATAATGATCTAATGATGTTAGATTGTACTGTTATCTGTAAGAAAGAATTTCGCTCTCAGCAACAACTATTACTCCATGGTTTCTATGAACTATCCCCTTTTATAATTCGTTTTCGAAATGCTCAAGGTGTTTCGGACTTTCTAGATAGTGTAGATTGTAAACTTTATGGGGTAGCATGTGCTAATAAGAAAGAAAAGATGTTCATGATTTCATCAACTGCTATGAAAGACGAGGCAGTTTTGCTGGGATTAGCTCGAGTTCTTTTCCAATTTCACTATTTCTACAGTATAGAACTAGATGAAGTAATAGAGCATTTAATATTGGATTATTTCAATAAAGTCTGTTCTCTTCGTCAATCGAATAGGCTGTATCGTCTGAGGATACCTTATCCTTTATTAGGAGGTGCTTTTTCAAAGACTCCGATTTTAGAGATAGTGAACCGCTATGTTGATGCTGATTCTATCACTTATCAATTAGCAAAAAACTTTCTCTATAACAGTTTCCAGAGCGAAGAAGGGGATAATATCATTATGAAATATATTCCTGATTTAGGGGACATTACTATAGCATTTGAAGAGGTTATTATGACAGAAATATTTGACAGTGCTTTCAAAAAGAAGTTTCCAGGAATTGTTTTTTTTAGATTCCTAGGTGAAGTAATAATCTCTTGTACAAGTGTGGATGATGAAAGAACCTTCAATGAGAGTGCTGGGTATGCTCTATTGAAAGAACTCGATCTTCCTGGTGATATTGTGTCTATAGGACCTGGTGATGCTCCTCTTGGCTTATATAACAATATATATGAATTGCATATCAACTGGGATAAGAGTGTTATAGCATCTAGAATTAGATAAGTACCTTCTTACTAGTTGTGTTTATTTGCATTTAGCAAACAGAGTCATGCTCAAATATACAGCAGGCCAAAGCTAGATTGGGGATACAGAAAAACCCGCAAGTTCTATGTTTCTATCAGCTTCAATGAATCCTTTTTTTCTTTATCAGTTATTTTTTTACTAGTGGAAACAGTGTCACTCTCATAGTCAGAAGTGCATCTGGTTTGTTGCGGGACTATAGATTGGCCGAATGTGGGATTACTAGCTCCCCGGACAGTCTTAGTAGGTCCCTTTCAGTAGTTCCCTGTTGGTCTTAGTAGGTGAAGTTTGGGTATTGTTATTGCTAATTCATACCTCTTCTATGTCATTCTTGAAGGCATGTTGTCAATTAGAAATGCTAGGTTTGAATGCATGTCTTAAGCGGTGGAGTAGCACTAGTTGAGATACCCAGCTAGTTCGAAGAAGATCTCAAGCTATAATAGTAGTGGAATTACATCTCAGTTGTTTTCATAGCTCAACTAGAAAGAAAAGGTATAGCGTGAAAAGATACATACACTAGAATCACTATCTTAGGAAGGGCCTACACAGTCAGGATTGCAGGTGGTTATTCCTTCACTGTCGAGCTCTGAAGCACTTGCGTGTAAGAGACTAGACAGAACCGGGTATACCACTAGGGAGAACCTAGATAGTGGAACTGACCTGTAGCTGAGCTAACTCAATGGTAAGCAATCTTCCTGCACTCTACAGGACTTAGAAGGGGTAGCCTGTTTAATAATCTCTCTCAGCACAGGGCTACTTGAATCGATCACATAGTAGCCTCTATTTGCTGCTAGGAGCTTTCTTTCTTCTATAGAGCTGGGATAGAAGGACTCTCCTCATTTACTAGTGAATGAAGTAGGTTCAAGCTTAATTGGTTTCAATCTTCTTTCTTCAATCTTCTGTCTAAAGGGGCAAGTTATATGAAACTAGCTGTCTATTCATCTTATAGCTAAAGAGGTGTCTCCAATTTGACATAGTTCAACTAGGAAGGTTGCTTTCACCCCCTCTCCTTCTCTTGCTTCAGGACTAGCCTTTCACTCCCTTCTTGAGCCTATCTTCCCTATCTCTCTCCTGCTTTAGGCTCTCGGAATGCAGTCTTTCCCTGCTCTATTGCTTTGCCAGGGCGGTTGCCAGGATCGCTTTCCCTTCATCTTTTCCCTTCTCTATTGCTTTGACTTTGGTAGTCAGCTTTCCTATCTCTGTGTTCACCGGCATCCTTCTTTAGTACTACTTGTCCTGAAGGTTAGAGTGTTTTGAAAGCCCTAAATCCTGACTCTGTACAGCACTGTAGTCGAAGTCAGTGCCTAACTACAGGTATAGAGTAGGAAGCCATTCTGCCTGCTATGCTAACAGCTTAGAAAAACATTCTTCATGGACATTTCGCATCTATTACAGAACCATTCACACTCCCTCTAAACTACCCTCTTTGAATGATTATGGAGCTACCTTGCTTCTCTTAATATCAAGTAGTTGAAATACCAATCTGATATAGGCTTATGCGATCATTCTTGAGAATCTCATGAAAGAAGATGAGAAGTTCTACTGTCTCAACCAACCCATGCAGGAATAGCTGGGATGAGAAAGTACAAGCTAAGCCACGTCCTCCACTTGAGTTGAATTCATTTGTTCGCTAATCCAAGGATACCTCAGTTTAGGGGATTGATTCCCTGCAAGGATATTTGTCTTGGCTTTTACCGGATTCTATCTGCTGGGTTCTTTCCTGTGATCCGTTCAATGGCAAGCGATCTTTCGTAAAAAGCACGAAGAAAGGGGTTAGCTAGGCCACCCGCCGATCAGGGTTTCCATCCTAGAAGAAAAAGACAAGTAGTCAAGCAAGGGCTAAGGGGAAGCCCTGTACAGTAAGAGGAAGTCCAGTCTTCTTTTTCATGCCCACCAGGCCAAAGAAAAGTCAAATGAGCGAGGAAGGTTATAGCAAAGCACGAAATAGAATCTATATGAGCGTCATTCTTTCAGCGGGGGTTGCTAATGCTAATACCAGAGGAGAGTAGTTCCCCAGCTGCGATAGGTGATATCTGTGACCAGCCCCGGCCCCGGATCACATCCTTCACCCGCTCCTAACCTTGAAAGTAAGAGACTTTCTCCTTATCCAATTCCCTTGGGCGCTACAAAGTATCCTACTCCAACACTTGGGAATGGAAGCAAGACTCCTTCGGAATGATTGACTTTAGCCCTTTCCCCTGGGAGCACATCCAAGACTCAAAATATGAACTTCGAATCAAACCTAAAATTTCGGTCTTGCTGCAGCAGCAGAAGAGTTCGCGGATCACCTATTTAATAAAGATTCAAATAACTTCCCGCTGCTGAAAGATCCCCATCAAATGCTACATCCGAAGCAACTATAAGTCGATCTGCCAAACAAAACTCCCCTTTATAGAAGGGTTTCACCCCAAGCTCCTTTAGAGCAAGGCTTTTCCGGCTTTACTGACTTAGCTGAATAATCCGCTCTAGCAACTCTTGGTCAAGCTGTTTTCATCTACTTATACTTAGCTTCGGTATTGTACCCAAGAGAATCTGAATCAGAAAAAGTACCTAGACCTGGATCCAAGATCACGATATCCGGAATCAGTGTTGGAGGTCGATTCGGATACCCCACCCTTATTATAGAGTTTGGCACTCAAGGCATCTGTCTACGGGCAACAGGCTGAAGGAAGTAGGCAAGTCTGTATTAAAACAAGCACAAGCGAGGCATGGGATGGCCTTCCTATTCAAACTCTTGATGTAGGGCTTTCTCTCTCAATTAACAAGCCCAGGGATCACAGACGAGATCTACCCTAGTGGTTTCGCTTTCATTCATTAACTATACGAAGATCTTCTTTCTTACCTACTAGATCGAGAAGCCTTCGGGTTACAGTCAACTCATAAAAGACTCTCCTAAGGAGATATTCTTTCTATCCATAAAAAGAAAGCGAGAAGAGAAATGACTGTGCCATTCTTTCACATCACTCTTATCAGTCTTAGATGCACCAAAAAGACTCTCCAAGGCCGATCCTTGGGCAGCAAAAGTGACAACGGGCGAAGTAGGGAATATGGGATGGGCCATCTTCAAAGGGACGAGTGCAGTCACTCAACCAACGCCTTTCAAGCAATATCTTAAGTAGGGCTCTTAGGCAGCAATAGAAATGACTCTGACAACCTGTCTCAATCTTTACCTCTCCTGGATCAAGAAAGACCTCTTCTTCTAATTCAAATGTTTGATCTCTGGGGAGTGCCAATCTATCAGTTTCTTTTCTTTCAAGTGAAGCAAGGCTACAACCTTCGACTTTGGTTGTTTGGCCCGCTTCTGCAACACCTCTCTCGTCAAACGATGCGTAGGGAGAGCCTTCCAAGTTGGATCAAAAGACATCCCTTGGTACAACGGAATATCCCTGACCCGCGGTACATACCGCAACATTAGATCCTTCAGACACCCTTTCATGTCCGAGACCACCTCTGTCACGGCTTCGATATCATCAACAGGACTGATAATGGATGTCAAAGTCGATTTTCGGACTCGCTTGGCTAAGACAATAATCTTAGACAAGGAGAAGAACGACAAATAGAATTGCACAAAAAGATCAGCTTCCGTAATCTCAATCTTATATGGAAAGATGGGATGAGACGAGGGTAACCGCTCCTAATGAGAGAGACTGGCACTGGTAGCAATTCGGGTTTCACCTTATCGCCAGCATAGGCCTTCTGCAAAGAGGCCGCACACTGCTTGAAATACAAAGCAACGTGCAACCACCCTGATTTCCGACCTAGCCCCTCCGGTCTTGCCAATGAGCTTGTCAACCGAGTCTCAGTGCTTTGGATATTGAACGAATCTACTCTCTGAAATTTCTATGAAAGAGAAGGCCGGCTAAAAAGGTGTGCAATGCAAGGAAAGAGTTCACGCCGCTTTGCAAGCAAGTTGATTAGCTAACAACTTCCAGCGGCCTCGGTTCCACTCAAGGATCTCTCTCACGAGAGGCAGTAAGAGCTTCACTATAGCAGTCAAGCAGTGATAGCTCTACAGTATACCCTTATTCATGTATTTGGCTCCCTGAGACACCATTTCGTTCGCCCTTTCCTTGTTAGGCGAGGTGCTTTCTGCTCTCTTCTATGTTAGTGGATAAGCGCAATAAACAAGCTTGTCGGCGAGACTAGACTCGTGACGAAGAGCTCAAGAGAGAAGAAGCTTTCGTAACTGTTGATCCGTCGATACCGATACTGTTTAAACCATACTCCAATCACTGCCAGCTCATCGTTGATGGCTCACGTAACACCAAGTCGAAGCCTTACTGCATACATGCAACCTCCTTTGCTTTCCCCACTTCCTCTGCCGTTGATAGCTACTTCGATAACATTGCGTTATTTTTCTTTAGCGGAAAAGGAGACAAAGGCTAGGTGCCCTTTCTTTAAGTGATAGGGGAGAGGTTAAGACTAAGTTGAGGAAGGAAGAAGGTGAGACGAGAAGACCTCTCACAGGTTGGGGAGGAAAAGATAGAGGCGAAAGTTATCGAATCTTAGCTCTCTGGATCCTCTAAACTGGCATCTTCTACTAAGAATAGTGGCCACCCCCTTTCCTAGCTGACCTCTGAAAAAAGAAAAAGGAGTAAATTCGGCTCATCTGCAGAAGGTGGAGCATGGTTTCCTTAATCTCCAAAGCGTAAGAGTGGTAAGGAATCGCTCAAGCCCATAGAGTGATGACAGCTAATTAATAAGTCAGTCCCTAAGGCGGTATCGATGCCAGCAGGTTCTCGTCCTTTCACCTCGCACACAAGCTGCCTACCAGTCAGGAACAAAGTCCAAGAGCAAGTCCAGTGGCATTTCCATCAAGGAATTGCAGCACAAGCTTACCAGACTAAGCAGTCGCTACTCCCTGCTATGAGAACTAGGTTTATTCTGACCCTACTGTCTAAGTCCCAGCAATCGCGGCTTAGCTGCTCAGGCTTAATCTAGGTGGGTACGGGACTCCGCAGCAAGTGAAATGTCTCTAGCTTAGTTCGTTCGTCAGTGCCCCAAGCGAGACCATAAAGATATCAAACTGACTAAATCATGAAAGTGAGGTAACGCCCGTTGATTCACTGCCGGTCTATTCCACCAGCTTAAACTAAGGAAGGAATGCAACAATCGAAGACTTAGACATTAGCCTTTTATTTTGAGGAGGCAAATTAGGAACTTTCATACAGTCAATCTAGTAGCTCTCTTCTTTCCTATTAGCTCGTAGTTCCCTTCCTCTAGTGGGAATAACCTGAGGGAACTGGCTCCTAAGCCAATACGGATGCTAGCGAAGAGCGGAGGAGAGAGCAGCCATCTTAGCTTCCTGGAACAACCAGCTGGCTAGATCTAATTTCTTCTCTTATTTGTTCTCGCTTGAGCTAACCCTAAAGTAGCAAGTTGCCTCAGGGGAAAGCTTTCCTCCCTTACCAGGATTCAATCCAGCCGCAAGTTCCCCTACATATCAAGAAGGTAGCTTGATAGTCTCAGAAGCATCTTTCTTCTTTGTCTTCCCTAGATCCGCACTGGTGATAAGCTAATAAGGTAAGAGGAGTAGTGATCTAGGTATCATTTCTGATTTTAAAAGAAACGAAACTAGGATCCGAAAGAGAACAAGATGTATGTGTCTAACTTCTATCTATGGGTTATGTCCAAGCTCCATTGCACTTGGTGATAGATATGTCATCTTGCCCACCTTGTAGAGTTTCAAACCTAGTTCAAAGTAGGGTCCTATGATTGATTACCCAGCTGCTAACCAAGCTATAGAAACGAGAACTTGTTCCCCTAAGCTACCTGACCAAAGATCCTAAGCTACTTGTTTTCAGTGCACTGCTTTTCGAGCTCTTGCTTGAGTTGAGTTGGCTATAATAATTTATCCTCTTTCTAGCTCGTTCTTCAGCTACTCCATCTAGGAAAGGGACAAGACTGCCCTACATTATTAGATGCTTTCTCTTTCTGCTCGCTTCTTCTTTCTCCCTATTGAGTGAGATGAGATGCGACTCCTGAGATAGGATAGATAGATGCCTGTGAGGGCTCGTTCCGCGAGGCCCCACTCGCCTGCTCTTTACTTTCACGCTCTTGATTCTTGTTGATGCCTGACTACTGATAGTGATGACCTACTTCACTCCCCGCTACCGACCTTCAAACAACTGCTACTGGAAACTCTTGCTTGTAGCTACTACTACCACTATGACTTTCGGGAAGCCTTGCACTCAAAGCTAGTCAGAACAACTCCTTGATAGGTCTTGATAGACAATACAAAGCCCTTTCCCTATGCCGTTCCTTCCGTGCGTGTGAGGCTGTTTGCGACACCCCCAATAGCCGTAGTAGGTGTCGGAAGATCGGTAGTTTGCTCGCCTGGTTCGAGTCTTCGGCATGATGGTAGTATAGTAGTCGATCAGATCTCGCGCTAGGGCGGGCGCTCACTTATAGCTTGGTCGATTCAGTCCTTTCCCTTACGATTTTGAAACTGGAGTAGGCCGTCGACTGCAAATGAGATGGGAATCCTATCGATGAAGAAGAGGCATAGGCATCGCCTCTCGATCCAACCCTTCCCTTACGAACTGTCGGTGAACAATATCCTGATTCCTTCCTTCTTTTCTCGGAAACGGACAGCCCCTAACCGCCACTCAAAGAGGAAGACTTCCACTGAAGAAAGAGACTTAGCTAGGAGTTCAAAGCAAGCCATTCCTTTTCAAACAAAGTCAAGGATGGACCTTTGACCCGGAAGTTGTTTGACATATGGTGAAGATGATAAGACGATACAGCAGACGATAGAAAGATCGTCTTAAAGTTTGTACCTTAATATATATCTTATGGCTATAGGAAGGATTACTGATATCATAAGGGCAGCCAACTTCCTACTCCCTTGTGAAGTGGTTTGAGACTTCAGCAAGTGGTCCAACTGGAGCTGCTGTCGGTATTGGAAACAATTCATTCAACTCTGGCTGGTCAAATGGCTTCAAACCGGATTGAACTTCAGGACCGTGTGGCAAACTGGAACTATTTGAGCAACAAACCCCGTCTTTTTCGGGATACAGTTGATTTACTACGCAAACTAGGGATGCTGCCGGTACGGGCGGGCTTAACACTACCCGAACAGTGATCCACCCGTTACTCCATTCCTGACCTTTTCTCAGTTCTTGTCAGCCCGCAATGATATGCCTTCCCCTTTCGGGGCTCGCTTACCACATCGATGCGATAGGACGGAACCAAGAGAAGCAAGAGAGAGGACCGAACCAACTGATAGGCAACCAATCCGAGACAGGGACTCGAGGGGGGGGTTCCTTGACACCTTAATCTCAAGGTTTATCTATTTCCTTGCGAAGGTACCACCAGATCGGACAATTAGGAACTAAACGCATAAAATGACGTAGATAAGGAAGTCGATGATCTCACTTCCGAAAAGGACTCGGCTTATTCATCCAGAGCGGCTCCTAAGGCCTTTGCATGATTGGGCGATGGATGTTCTCCGTCGCTTACCGTGTGATGGGACCTTTGACCAGCCAAAACCTTTGATTCGGCTAACGGGTCGGTCTCTATAGTTTATAGTTTTGACATCTTTCTTTTTCCCACGTCTTTCCTTGGAAAAACCAAGGTAAATCCCTTTACTCAATTTACAAGTCTCTCTTTTTGGGGGGGGCAGAGCAGTCAAAGAACGAAACAGATCAAATGATTGTTCTAGAATGGCTATTTCTCACAATTGCTCCTTGTGATGCAGCGGAACCATGGCAATTAGGATCTCAAGACGCAGCAACACCTATGATGCAAGGAATAATAGACTTACATCACGATATCTTTTTCTTCCTCATTCTGATTTTGGTTTTCGTATCACGGATCTTGGTTCGCGCTTTATGGCATTTTCAAAAAGACAAAAATCCAATCCCGCAAAGGATTGTTCATGGAACTACTATCGAGATTCTTCGGACCATATTTCCTAGTATCATCCCGATGTTCATTGCTATACCATCATTTGTGATACTTTGTTCGAAGGCAGGGGTCCTACCCTTCTTTTATGATATCCTATGCACGCATGGTGTCTTTCTGGGTAGGCGGGCTCTATCTTCCTTTTTAATAAAGAAAGGTCTATCCGGGTGGATGGCCTTTTTCATTCCCCTTTCCTTTCGGCTTATTTTCAATTTGTTAGGTGGCTCCCTTGTGATGACAATGGCGTCGTCTGGTTCTGAGGGGTGGTGGGCGTACTTCTCGTCGAGTGAAGACGCCTCCCCCAATCCTTCATCATCGGGGCCCGCGCCTAACAGCGGGAATCATGCATCGGTGTCCACAGAGGGGGCTGCTAGTCCCCGGCACCCGGGCTACGAACCCGATGAGCGCATCGGGGGAGATTCCATCCAGGACATTCAACGGCGGCTTTTAGCTTCCAAGCCCTTCCCGAGTACGGAAGAAATCTACTTCGCCCGTATACAAGCGGAGGACCTACTCGAGGTCAAGGCTCGGATCATTGGACTAATGCAGGTCCTTTATCCGAGCGGGGACTGGGAACGACGGGGGGCGCGAGCCCTCGATAACCCGAGGTCCGCCACGGGTGAGTCGTCCTTGGAAAGGCTTTATAGCCTTTTAGGGGATCTCCAGCAAAACGGACCAACCTCTAGAGCTTTTTTTTCCTTAACGGAAAAAGTCGCTCTGAGAAGGGACGATTTTGACGCGGAATCTCACGCATAGGTGTAGTTGGGATTTGTCGTTTCTTCGTGGTCGTAGCAATCACTTCAAGCAGTGGAAACAACAAAAGATGCGCTCCAAGTCCTTGGGCTGTTGAACAGAATCCAACCACACCGGAATGGATGGTACAAAGTCCTCCAGCTTTTCATACTTTTGGAGAACTTCCAGCTATCAAGGAGACGAAAAGCTCTGTGAAGTAAAAGAAAAAAAGGGTCGCCGATTGCTACTAAGAACCTAACAGAACTTTGGATTGACTATACAAGTATGTTCTCCTTTTGACTTGGTCGTGCAAGGGATCCCCTTGCAAAAAAAGTAGATTCGTTACCTCTTAACGGAAGGGCCCCCGTTATGTAGTTTTTTTCGCTGAATAAATGAGAGAGAGTGGGAGGGTGGGTCTCTTCTCATTGGGCCCGCTTGGATTTTGGTTGGGGCACGCCCCACTGAGGTTTTCTTAAGAAATCATATCAGAATGCAATTCTCCGCTCATCCATCGGAGAGAGGAACAGCCCTAGCTGAGCTTGAACTCCTCGATTCAAGAAGAGTTCAAGGGTAGGAGGAGAATAAGAGGTTAGCAACGTACGAACGTTTTCCAAGCGAGCCATGGGAGTCTAGGTTTTGCGAACTAGCCCGGACCGGAAAAGAAGCAAGCCCAGCAGGCCCTACCTTAAAATGTCCCCAGACAGCCAGCCCTCACCAGGCTGCTAGCATTGCTAAATGCTCCGCCACGAAGCAAGCTCTCCCGAATACGACAGATGCAGAAGTGGGGAAGCCGGAAGTGGCTAAAGAAGTCGGAGGAAGAAAGTAGTTGGACAACTGTATACACGAGGGTACATTAGTCTTCTGGGAATTGGCAACATTGACAGAAAGGGGAAAGGGTAGGAATACACTTTTTTAGGTGTAGCTATACTAAAGTAGTTGGCCTAACCTTCGGTTCCCGTAACCAAGTTTTTCTTTCTCATTCCTTATGTACTTTTTCTTACTTCATCCATACTTTTTGACTTTTTCTGAAGTGTGGGGCAAACGGCGCCCTCTACTTCTACTTCTAACTAAAGGCGAAGAGCCGGCATTGCAAGCAAATAGAGAGCCTCCGCCCGTTTGATCGGTTGCGAGCCGGAAAGCGTACCGGCAGTTTGAGTCGCGAAAGGGCCGCTTGCTTCACTTCATTTTTCTATAGAATCTTGCTTCACTTCATTTTTCTATAGAATCAAATAATATATATAATTTCATTCTATATCTATCTATAAACAAAAAAGATATATATAATCTTTTTATTTTTCCAATTGTTCATTCCTGGGGAGAGGAAGAAGCAGATAGAGCAAAGGCCTCCTCTTTCCGTTCGCTCTTCCCGAAGTGAGCGAATTGCATGTAGAGATCCGTAGGGGCTTATAGTTTAATTGGTTGAAACGTACCGCTCATAACGGTGATATTGTAGGTTCGAGCCCTACTAAGCCTACCACCCCCTGCTCTTCTCTTTCAGCCCTTGCTGGTGAAAGTCTTAGAATGAATGTTGGCCTAGATAGAGGAAGAAAAACTAGCTCGACGGGAAGGGAGAGGATAGGCGAATCAGTAACTGAAATGAAAGCTGGAGTAAGACAGTCAGTTGGAGAGCTAGCATGAAGAAGTAGGAAGGGATATTCGAAAGGCAGAAGGGTAAGAGCTAGAAGGCTGTCTTTGAGGATAGGATGGTCGGACAAGGAATCCAACCTCTTTCTATAGATAAGATAAGTCTGTAACTTCAGGTCGAATCACTAGAAGGTATACTATTCTGAGGGTAGGCATTCGCCGTCCCTCAATCGCTTACTGATATGCTTTATCTCATCTAGCAGCACTCTAAGAGCCTCTTTCCACCCTACTGGCTTTAGGTAAGGGTCTCAGATCGTATGCCTTCTAGCCTGCCTCTTTCTTGAGCTGGCCATGGGATAAAAAGTCGATCTCTATCTGATCTGTGAAGTGAAAGACTAGTCCTGATCTTATTGAATTAATTCCATCTAAGAAGTAGAAGTAGGTTCGCTGAAGCCCATCTATTCAATAAGATCAGTTAAGCAGGTTGTTAGGGCCACTCGACTTATAAGTAGTAGTATCACTTTGATCCTATATGAGCATCCACTTTTTCAAACAATTGAGCCTTCATCATGGGAATAAATAGGATAACAGGATTCCAGCTATAGTTTATTGGCCGTTAGGTCGGTCAAACTGTCCATGTAGCTAAAGTCAAGCCAATTGTTCGAGTTCGCGTTCTCGTTCAGGACAGGACAGTATGGGACCTCTTGCTTAGGGCTTTGGAAGCAAGCAACCAACCCGGCAGAAGTCGATCGGAAGTTGACTATTTGACAAAGGGGCGCGTTAGCGGCATAAGAGTAAGTAAACAGATCAGGTGTAGCGATAGGGCGGTTTACAATTCTATTCAAACAGGCTATTGCGCCTAAGTCAATCCCTAGCCTAGGGCTTTGCCATACCAGTGAGTCTGAGGCGCTGCTCTCGACCAAAGTCGCACGTGATGCTAAGTAAGGATGAACCCCCCTACCACTGTGAAATAGCGCCCTCTTCTCTTACTATAGTAAGCTGGCGGGCTTCTCCCAAGAGAATGCCTTCACTCCACTCCGCCTTTAGACGCCTATGGAGAACTAAGGTACCTTTAGGAGCCGAAGGCAGGGGGGACTCGAAAACAACAAACGCCACTATTTCACTTAACTGTTTAGGCGAAACTCCACGCACAACTCGCATTGAAGACGCTCCACTCGTTCGTAAGCACAATGGACTCGCTGTGAGTATGGAAGAAGGATAGGGTCAGCAGGCCTTTCTATCTCTTGTATTCATCTTCTTGTTGTACTCTTTCTGAAGTGTGGGGCGAACGGCGACCTCCGTTTGCAGGAAGGAAAGCGGCAACCGCCCTCAAGTAAAGACTTTTTCGAAGGTGGAGCCTGACTCTATTCCTTCGCCCGTGAGACATCTACTTAGTTGTACATCGGTACTCGGACACCCAATCTCATCCCCCCTATTCCGTATAGATGTTGGTTTTTGATGTAGTTGCTTGTACTTCTCTTTTTTTGTCGAGATCAACGTTTTCGTTTGAGGACCCCGTTAGACTTACCAGCCCTTGACATAAGTAAATCATTAGTGATAGGGTTGGGACGATAGACCTAGTGCTTCCCTACGTTGGACGTATGTTTCGCGGTTAAACCTTATTCTATTATTGACCAATCATGGCCTTATTTTGAGTCTTTCTTTCAGATTGACAAAACTCTTGCAACTCTTTGAGGCCGATCGATCTAGAGAACTCATAGTCACTGGAACCGTCGACTATTGGAAGGGGATCATCTACCTCTTGCGAGCACTTTAAAGGATCTAATTACGAAAAAAGAAAGTAGTGAGGGAAAGCCCTCTAGTCGAGTAAGAGAACTGAAAGTTTCAGGCCAGTAAAGTCCGTTAGTGGGGGAGTGAACCCGGAGATTCGTCAATCAATTCTTTCTTCTGGAAACGACTAAAAAGAGCAGGGCTTGTCCGGGGCAAGGGATGCAGGTATGAAAGATGAAGCTTGAAAGCGGGGGAGTTCTTCTACTGCATGTTCAGAGAAAGACTTCCCCCATGGCATAGCTCAGTCATTCAATCATGGGAGGGTCACAGGATTCTTCCCCTAAGCGCAGGTGTAGCTCCCAGGGTGTTCATTTAAGTTCTCATACATCCCGCTACGGTTTGTCTTGGTAAACAATTATTTCTCTTTCGCCCAGGGGAACGCGACAATCAGAGAAGAGATA